AGCTTTGCCAAGGCGCATTTTCCTACGTGTGATCGGGCCGAAGTGAAACAAGGGATCAAAGCGTCGAGGCGCAAGCTTTCTTGATTATCCACGAACAGGGCTTGGGCTTAAGAGGAGCGGAGCCTTTGAATCAGATCCTAGCCCCGTTAGGGCTAGGGCAAGCAACCACAAAAGTGCGGTCAGCATAGGAGCGAACCATCTCAATAAGGGAAGAGCCTGGGCATCTTCACAGACGACGCCATTTTAGGATCTGTCATTTCATTTCGGGCGGGTGGAGTGAACCAAAGACGTTGACGATCGATTCCTTCCAAAGGGAGCTGTTGCCGGCCCTTCCTTACACCATAAAAAGAATACATACCTCCGATCGGACAAGAGAAGCAACTAGAGTTTACTTTTTTGTTAGCCCTACCCATGTGTATGCACTCAAGACCCAGTTGCGAGCAATAGCGTCTTACACTTTCCCAAAGACCAATACACAAGTGATTCGCCATAGTCTAATCGATTGAGGAGGACAGCAATGACCGAGCGGAATAAATATATTTTATGCCTTTTATCTCCGCAGAAGGCCTTATTTTTGAAGCAGTCGAGATGCTTTTCCTGGGAGAACAGAACCCTTCCTTGCATTCTTTTATTGTATTCGCTTCAATCGCTCCTGAATCGGCGGATCAAAGATCGGAATACTTTCCTTTAACTGCTAGAGGTGGATGAGAGGCCGCTATTTATTTGCTTGCTTCTCCGGTTCGCTCTAGTTCACCTGGTTTACAACGGTCTGTTTGCTAGGTTTTAGACAGGGGCTAAGGGCGAGTCATCCCTCTTAGCAGCTCTTTCCTAATCAATCAGCTTTTGTGCTCTCCCAAAACAGCAGAAAGACTTTGAAGAATTCCACCAACTACTGATCTCATGAAAGGGAATACTTTTAAACAAGACTTTCTTTCTCTTGCGCCACGCCGGAACGTATGGGCACTGCCTAAAGTTAAGTAAGAAGGCATCGGGGTGGCTAGCTTCCCTTCTTTTCTGGATCTTGACTTGGATTGTGATAGATGCAATTTATCAAGTCTTGATTGAGGGCTTTGCACTTCGCGGTCTCACCTCATAAAGTAAAGGTTCTTTCTTTCCATTCCGTTAGACGAGAACTTGGTATGGAAAAGGGTTCTCCGCGTCGCATCGGTTTTTTTTCATTCAAAGACTGGCACCCCCTTTTCATCTGCATCTGAAAACAGTGGTTAGGCCTTACCTGGACCTTCCTTCTTTTTGCATCTCATCTCTGGCTTGCTTTGTATACTATGGATTTTTAGTCCGCCCAGTGGCCAGCAGAAAAGCCTTTTTTTTAGGGATAGTGAAATTCCGGATCGAAGAGATTCACCCGTAATAAGGGGGCAAAGCCAGAGGCAAGGCTATAGGCGCCCCCATCTGTATGGGGGAATTTTTTGCTCAAGCTTCTCGATCCGGGAAGGAACTGCTCGCTACTACTACATTACATACGATGCACTAATGAAAGGCTCGACCCGGCCCGGAAGAGCGATCCAGGCATTTTGGAATCGTGATCCAAAGAGAGTCGTGACCGTCAAAGTGATCACAAGAATCCATTCAACCGTGCAGCTTCCAGTAGATCAACTAACTTATGATGGCATTAATAAAATAATAAGAGATTTAGAAGCCTGCTTCACGTCTATTTCTTTTCTATCTATTCATTATCAGTATGTGCTGCATGTCAATTAAGGTAAAAGTAAAACAAACATCTGAAAGGCTCGAAATGAGGTTGAATCGGGTCCTTTTATCCTCCTTGCTGGGTGGAATGGCGAAAGGAATGAGAAAGACTAGATAGATTACCTTGCTTGAGCTTGATGAGATTACTGAAAATGGAATGTTTCGGCTGGGTTGGCAGCGACCAGGGACCTTATTTCAAAATAGATCTCTATGGCTGCTGGATTCTCTTAGTCATAGTCAATGGATGCATGGGGAAAAGTTAGGTATATCGGCTTAAAATCTATATCAATGTGGGGAGATACCGAAAAGGTAAACCCCGATTGCAGCCTCCAGAGACGCTGTTCAGCGAGTTCCTATTCTATTCTGGCTATATATCTGGTCTAGCTTGATTTCCTTCGCTTACCATACAAAGCAAGCATCCAGTCTATATTCGCATGGACGAAAGCACCTTTTTCTCCGACATGGACCAAGACCCCGTATTTTCCGATCAAGACAAAAAGCCCTTAACAAGGAAAAGAAAGCGCAGCTCATTCTCCTTAGTGTACAAGGAAGAAAGGAAGGGGAAGTTTGCCTGGTCGATCTATCTACTCCAGCTTTCATCGTAGTTTTCTGGGGAAGGGCGGACGAAGCCACTTTGACAAACAGGAACCAGCCAAGTCAACAAGGTGATGGGAAATTTCCAATTAGATCGATCTTCTTCTTTCTTTGTTATGGATAGAGGTTAGCTTTGCCAGCTGTAACCGATGCCACAAAGGTTGAAAACTGAGATTCCTTGATGCCGTTCACTTGACGTGAGGTCATTCCTTTCCACTAGCCTATACCCATCCTATGAGGAGCTTTGGATCAAATGGTGCCTAGCCGGAAGCCTGTCTGTCTGTACACACCTTATGACTCGAGTGTACCAAAAGAGATCGGATCCCGATTCAATACTTCCGAGATTTAGGGGTTGTTCTTCGCTGAGAGCTTCTTCACTCAATTACCAAGATTCAATCGACTTTCTTTTTCCGCTCGCTGCCCGATGCGTTCTTTATTAAAGCCCTGCTATACGTGCAAGGATAGGTGGAAGGCACACGCTTCTCTTTACGACGGAAAGGAAAATTTGCATTTTATAATTCTATACAAGTTCCTATGCTATGGCGTAAAGGAAAAGACTTTCTTATCGGCTATTCCATCTATGGGTCATAGACTTTCTGGAGTCTCTTAAAGAGGGGATCGAAGCAAGGTCCAATCCCATTTATATATATATATATTATTATAATACGATCATCTCACAGATGAAGAAGTGAGCAAGCCTTTCTCCAATGGATTCTAACAGCGCAGACTAGGCATCTTTATCTGATTTCTATTTATATATTCTATATTAGTAAAGCCCCCTGTTTCAAGGCCCCCAGGAACATGGTTTAATTGCTATTTTAATTTAGCAGCATTGGCCGTAGAATCAAATATGGACGGTGACTGACCACTAGATCTGTCGATCGAGACCTTGGTCTTCCTGCAGTGCTATGGGCTTTTGACTCTCTCTCTCTATGGGCTTCGGGCTAACGCCCTAGATCCTCCACTAAATCCTCCAACGGTGAGTGTATGACTTTCTCTTAAGACTACAGATGTACGTAAAGTAGAGGTCCCTCAATTCCACAATCTCTGAATACTTTTCTGGGTGACCAAGACATAGACTAAGATTCCTTTGTATCCGGGCGCTTACCTCGCTTGTTAGGGATCGATGCTTCGCCTCATCCGTGCTCATTGGAAACCTTGACTCTTCAATAGATTCATCTTAACTTAAGAAAAGTGGTACTTTCTGTTTGCCTTCCCGTCTTTTCTCAGCGGATCAGCCACATAGTCCGAAGTCACGTTAGTGACGGGAATGTAGCTATCTTTTGGTCAGGTTTTCTGGGGGTCGGTTCCTCTACTAGAATAGGTTCAGAACGCCTCACTTCTCTGACTTTCGGTGCTTATCTTCAATCATAAGAGGGTCACCCGCCCTAAGCAACATCGGTTCACCATAGATATCTCGAGAACTTCTCTTCTTGACTAGGATAGCGCTCTTCCTTCTCAAAGATTTGCCTTTTTTTTCACTTCTCCCAGCGCAGCTCAAGAATCATTCAGGTATCTACTACTCCGGTACCTACTATTCTTTCTGAACCTGGGGCTTCGCTTGCTCGCCCACTTATCCATGCGTTCTTTGGTAGGCAGCATAGCATCTTTTGGTTTTCCACTTCCAAGAAAGACTTGAGTGAATTAACCATTCGCTTACTCTTGTAGACCGCTCTCCTCGCTTTTTTTGTTATTAGAAATCTTTCTTACTTGGGTAGCCGGATCTTGATAATTCGAATGGGCAAAGCTCTTCCTTCCTTTGGTGATGAAGTTGGGCCGTCTTTATTATGTCAATTCTGAGTCAACCATATTCCCATCCTCGGCTTTCAGCCTCCGAGACTTTCCAACCTTTTCGGTAGGAAGGATCACTACAACTTTACTCAGGTCGGGTACTACCCAATGATCAAGTACCGGTTACAGTACAGGATACCACAACTAATTCACGACTCCTCCATCGAGCAATGCAACTCGAGATGGAACATGTATTATTTCATTCAAAATGGCTATTCTAAAAATATGATATGAACAGTCTTTTCTCATGAAAAATGCAACTTTGAAATTGCGTAGGTGATGGCAGAAAATCCATCAAGAAATTACATAGATAGAGCAGTGCAGGGCTGCTCTTGACAGTTTTCATTTTCGATTGAGAAAGCGGCAGGCCACTACAGTAGCGCCTTGCGAGGTCGTAGAGCCGTTCGCCTAAGATCGAAAATGCTCTGTCTTTGAGGAAAGAGAGATATAGAAAGTGTGCAGTGATTTCATTGTTGATACTCGAGATCACTGATGTTGCATTTGAGTAAGTTGCCGTAACCTCGGAACTTTCTTTTTCGTACATTGGAATTGGCCTAGAAGAATGTAACTTTTTTGTTTGTTTGGAGTTTTCCCCAACCTAAGGGCTTCCGTTTGTTTTTCTGCGTCGCACTGACAGCAGCCTTTGATCAATAGAACAGGAAGAGGAGTCCGCTTCAAATAAAGTGAAGTCAATGATCAATACTTGTTGTTCATTCTTAAAAAATATGGTAACTTGCGTGAAGGACAAAATATTACTGAAGTTCACCCATTTCTTAAAGAAGGATAGTACTCCATTCATCTTTGGCTGCGCTATTTTTCTACTTTCTTATCTTACTTTGGCGGGTGCTGCTATGTCCTTGGATTTCCCTTTAGTGTTTGATTTTACCATTCTATCATTTTTTTTTTTTACATTGATATATCAGTTGATATATATATATATATAATATTCTATCTATGACCGTATTATGTTTCTAATTAAGAAGGAAGAAGATTTAATCGACTTCTTTCTCAAAATTGTTTCTATTTTCTCCTGTTTTTGTTTTTTAATCTTTTGCTATGAATTTTTTAATTCTTTATCGGCCGAATCTGTATCTGTCGGGGAGGCCATTCAAAAAGATCTAATAAATCCACTTCAGGTGGTTGTCCAACTATCCTGCTTCAACTTTTATTTTAAATATAAAAGAAGTGGACTTATTCTTCTTTGTTTTTTTTTTAGTGTGATTTCAACTTTATATTTGCTATCTATGAAACATTTCTTTTTATTTTTTATAATTTCCATATTGTCTTTTTACGTTTATAAGAAAAATATGGACTATGTGCCCTTTACTTTATTAGTTTTTTATACCCTTGATGCTGCACTAACTAAGTGGGGCTTTTTCCTTGTCTTTCAACAATTGTGCTTTTATGCACTCTCCATCACCTTAGACAAAGAGCAAACGGTTCCCCCAAAAGATGTAATAAAAAAAGCTGTATATCTACTTCTACTGCTATTTAGTTTTGGCATAATCAGGGGGGATTGCTATTTAGCTGAACCTGCTAAGCTGGCTGTCCTCTTGTCGGGGGCCAGCATTGTCTTTATCTGCCTTAAGCAAAGGAAAAAAGTAGCATTTCTATTTGCTTAGAACCGAAGCACCTCTTGAAGCGCCCCTACCTCAACCAGTTATTATATTCTCCCGGCTACCCTAATCTCGGACGCAATTCGAAGATATATTCTTTATTGCCGCTACGGGCTCCAGAATCTTGGGGGGGCTGACGGGTTGAACCGTCAGGTGTCCATCCATAGTCAATTAAAAATTACAAGTAGAACGGCGTGTGGAAGCTGCGTTGGTAGCGGACGGTTTTTACCCCCTTTCTATTCTTGATAGGTATCGTGACATTCGTTACTATCTCCATTCCCCGCGGGGGGGATGACGCCACGGACCTATCAGTCCTATGTCATGCAAATAATGGAGCATGGCACCCGGCAAAGCCTTCCCTATCAGCGGGTCATCCAAGCCATCCATCATTCGCATATTCTGTTAGACCGAGTGGATGGTCAATAGTTTTAACCGCAGGGAATCAATGGGCCAGCTCCGATAATAAATAAAATAAGTGGCTCTTTTTGTTTCTATACGCAATTCACGTTAACATGCGTCTGTAGCCGTTGCAAACAGAGGTAGGAGGAGGACCAAAACCAGACAGAAAATGGAAAAGAAGAGCGACCCCTATTCAAACCGAAAGAAGTACCTCACCTTACGAAGAAGTAGTTGGAGCTGGGCTCCAAACTATGAGAGTTTGCTTTTGTTTTATGTTTCTAAGAGAGGTATGATCAAATAAGGGATCAGACCGCTCCCGGTGTTCGAACTAGTCATTAATGGTCGGCTTCATTGGTATCCTTTCGATATGCGTTGCGAACACTTTCATTTTTAGCGTCTCATCTTCTCTAGAGAAGCGAAACTCGAACGGATAGAGCGGATGGTCCAACTACATAACTTTTTCTTTTTCATTACTTCTATGGTCGTGCCTCGTGGCACGGCAGCACCCTTACTATTGAAATGGTTCGTCAGTAGAGATGTTCCCACGGGTGCCCCTTTTTCCAATGGTACTCTAATTCCAATTCTTATCCCTTCATTCCCTCTTTTGGTCTATCTACATTCCAGGAAATTCAGACGCTCCATGGACGGAGCAAAAAGTGGAGTCTTGGTCAGAGCAGGCCGCCTTATTTTACTACCAGACATAATTGGGAGAAGCTCATCCGAAACTAGAGCTGGAAACGCCTCATTTCGTTTCGTTCCCGTTCTTCATTTCCTTCTTCTCGAATCCAAGGGGGACTTCTCATATTTAGAATCTTTCTGCGGTGTGCTCTGTTTACTATTCTTTCGTACTCTCTTCTCTTTACCACGCGATAGGTCAGCAAAGCGTGAGCGGGCGCAGAGAAGGAAACGCCAAAGACTTCGGCCTAACCCTAACGGGAATGAGCAAGAACGAAATGACAAGATGAGGTGCTCCGGGCACCCCCATTTAGAAAGAAGGGTCGAAGGTTTTGGGCCTGTAGCTTTCCCCGTCCCCCCTTCGTCGGGGGGTGCTTGTGTGGGGGGTGTGCCACCTGAACCTGAAATCGGGCTTGAAGCTCTCGCCTTACCAACGAGCCGACAGCTGATGGCTCTTGGTCACGACTACCACCAAAAAGCTCCAATTCAGATGAATATTGCACATTTTGGAGTGTGCATCTGTATGTTGGGTGTTCTTCTGTCGTGCGACCCGGCGGCTTATGTGCGACCTGTGGCCCACGCCTCCTATTTGTTCAGGGCGGGCGGCGTGAACTCTGACTCGATCCGGGTATTCAATCCCGCCGCTGAGATGCTCAGTTGACTCCTTAACCTTGATAGGAAGATGGCTTATTCAATAATTCGTGCATAAGGGTAAGGA